AAATAAATATTTAATATAAAAAATATTAAATACGGTCTAATATAAAATTAAATGATAAATTTTATTTTAATATTATATATTCGTATATGTATGTGCGTATATATATATATATATATATATATATATATATATAAATTAATTTATTAATTATTAAAATAAATATTATATTAAATTATTTAATTTATTATAATATTTTATAATAAATTAATTATTATTTAATTTATAATATATATATAATATTTTTTTTTTAATTAATTAATAATTGTTTATTATATATTTTAATTTTTAATATGAATATTAGAAAAAATAGGAGAAAGAAATATTAAAAATTTAATAATTAATATTAATAATTTTACAAAAAATAAATTTAAAATTAAGATATATTTGAGTAATTGTGAGATTAATTGGGGGATTTTATATTAGTTTAAAAAAAAAAATTCTATATAAAATTATATTATAATAGATAAAATTTTATATTTTGGAGAATTTATTTTTAATTTATTTTACATATAAATTATAGTGTTTAATTTTAATTATTTAAAAAATAATTAATTAATATTTAGTAGTAATTAATATTAAAAATTTAAGAAATTAAGATTTAGTAATATAAAAATTAATAACTAATTTTGTGCCAGCAGTTGCGGTTAAACAAAAGTTAAATTAAATTAATTCAGTAAATAATAATTAATAAAATTTTTTAAAAATATTAAATTATAAGGTGAAATTTTAATTTAATTAAAATTTATAATAAAATTATGATTTAATAAATTTTATTATAAACTAGGATTAGATACCCTATTATTAAAAATTTAATTATAAATACTAAAATAGTAAATAATGAATATTGAAACTTAAATAAAATGGCGGTATTTTAGTTCATTTAGAGGAATCTGTCTAGTAATTGATAATCCACGAATAAATTTACTTAATTAAAAATTTTGTATATCATTGTTAAAAAAATATTTTTTAGTAAAAATAATATTTTAAAATTTTAAATATAAATTAATTCAGATCAAGATGCAGATTATAATTAAGATTAAGATGGATTACAATAAATTTATTTAAACGAAAATAAATTTTTTAATATAAAATTGAAGGTGGATTTAAATGTAATTTTAATTAGTTTGTTAAAATGATTAATAATTAAAATATGTACATATTGCCCGTCACTTTCATTTAAAAATTGGAATAAGTCGTAACAAAGTAGAGGTACTGGAAAGTGTTTCTAGAATGATCAAATTAGAGCTTGATAAAGTATTTCATTTACATTGAAAAGATATTATAATAAATAATTAATTTGATGGGGGAAAATTAATAATTTATATTTAATAAAAAAATTTTTAATATTGGGGGATGTTAAAGTATTTTTTTAGAAATAATATAATTATTTATAGTAAAATAGTATTGATAAGGAAATTTGAAATAATTTTGAAAATTAATTAATTTAAAAGTAAATTTAAATTATTGTATCTTGTGTATCAGAGTTTATTAAAAAATATTTATTAATTAAGAAAATCTCGAATTTAAAAGAGTTAATTAATTAAAAAATTTAATGTTGAATAATTATTTTAAATAATTAATTTGAAATGAAATGTTAATCGTTTTTAAATATATCTAGTTTTTTTAGAAAAAAATTTAATTTTAAATTTAAAATATTTTTTAATTTTTTTTTTAATTAAAAAATTTTAAAATTAAATATATTAAGGGATAAGCTTTAATTTAAATATTGTATATATATATATATATATATATATATATATATATATATATATATATATATATATATATATATATATTTAACATTTAATTATTTTTAAAGATTTATATTGTTTATAAAATAAAATTTATTATAAAAAATTTTAATAAAAATAAAATTTAAAATTATATTTAAGTTTTTATAAAATAAGGATTTTTAATAATAAAAAATTGGAAATAATGATAAAATTAGTATATTAAATTATTAAATGGTAAATTTAAATTAAAATTAATTTAAAGGAATTCGGCAAATTTTCATATTCACTTGTTTATCAAAAACATGTCTTTTTGGGAAATAATTTAAAGTCTAATCTGCCCACTGATATAAAATTAAAGGGCTGCAGTATATTGACTGTACAAAGGTAGCATAATAAATAGTCTTTTAATTGAAGACTTGTATGAAAGATTTGATGAAATATGAACTGTCTCTATATTAAAAATTGAAATTAATTTTTTTATTAAAAAGTTAAAATAATTTAAAAAGACGAGAAGACCCTATAGAGTTTTATAATTATATTTTTTAATATTTAATATATAATAATAAATATTAAAAAATATAATTATTTTGTTGGGGTGATAGAAAAATTAAAATAACTTTTTTTAAAAAAAATTACATAAATAATTGAATAAATGATCCATATTTTATGATTAAAAGAAAAAATTACCTTAGGGATAACAGCGTAATTTTTTTTTTTAGTACAAATAAAAAAAAAAGGTTGCGACCTCGATGTTGGATTAAGATAAAATTTAAATGCAAAAGTTTAAAATTTTGATCTGTTCGATCATTAAAATCTTACATGATCTGAGTTCAAACCGGTGTGAGCCAGGTTGGTTTCTATCTTTTAATAAAAAAAATATTTTAGTACGAAAGGATCAAATATTTTAAATAATTTAATTTAAAGAATATTATTAATAGTGTTATAAACTATTTTGGCAGAAAAATGTAATGATTTTAGAATTCATTTATATATAATTTATTATATAGATAGTATTGATAATAATTGATATTATAAATATTATAATTGGAGGTTTAGTTTTATTAATTGGGGTTTTAATTGGGGTTGCTTTTTTGACTTTATTAGAACGAAAAGTTTTAGGATATATTCAAATTCGAAAAGGACCCAATAAATTAGGTTTTATAGGAATTTTACAGCCTTTTTCTGATGCTATTAAATTATTTTCAAAAGAACAAGTATATTTAAATTATTCAAATTATTTTTCTTATTATTTTTCTCCTATTATTAGATTTATATTATCTTTAATTATTTGAATGGTAATTCCTTATTTATTTAATATAGTTATATTTAATTTAGGTTTATTATTTTTTTTATCTTGTACTAGAGTTGGGGTTTATACTTTATTAATTGCTGGGTGATCTTCAAATAGAAATTATTCATTATTAGGGGGTTTACGAGCAGTTGCTCAAACAATTTCTTATGAAGTTAGATTATCTTTAATTTTAATATCTAGAATTATTATAATTATAGATATAAATTTAATTAAATTTAGAGAATATCAATTTTTAATTTGATTTATATTTATAATAATTCCTTTAAGAATATGTTTATTTTCTTCAATATTAGCTGAAACTAATCGAACTCCTTTTGATTTTGCCGAAGGAGAAAGAGAATTAGTTTCGGGATTTAATATTGAATATAGAAGAGGAGGATTTGCTTTAATTTTTTTAGCTGAATATTCAAGAATTTTATTTATAAGAATATTATTTGTTATTATAAACATAGGGGGTTATGAATTAAATTTATTTTTTTATTTAAAATTGGTATTTATTTCTTTTTTTTTTATTTGAGTACGGGGGACTTTACCTCGTTACCGTTATGATAAATTAATATATTTATGTTGAAAAAGATATTTACCTATTTCTTTAAATTATTTATTATTTTTTTTAGGGTTAAAAATATTATTTAGTTAATAAAATAAATTTAGTATAAATTAATAGAATATTTATTCTTTCTTAAGTTTTCAAAACAAATGCTTTACAAGCTCATTAATTAATTAAAGATTAATTTGTCTCAGAATTTATTTAAAATTGGATTAATAATGAAATAAGAGAAATAAATTAAAGTTAAAATTTGTCCTGTAATAATGTAAGGTATTTCTACTGGTCGTGCTCCAATTCAAGTTAATAAAATAATGGTGATAATTAGAGATCAAAATAAAATTTGGTTTAAAGGATAAAATTGAATACCTTGAATTTTTTTGTTGAAAGTAAATGGTAAAATAATTAAAATTAAAATAGATAAAATTAATGCAATTACACCTCCTAATTTATTAGGAATTGAACGTAAAATTGCATATGCAAATAAAAAATATCATTCTGGTTGGATATGAATTGGGGTGACTAAAGGGTTAGCTGGAATAAAATTATCAGGATCTCCCAATAAATAAGGATTTGTTAAAGTAAGTAATGATAAGAAAAAAATTAAAATAATAAATCCAATTAAGTCTTTAAAGGTAAAAAATGGATGAAATGGGATTTTATCTAAGTTTCTATTTATTCCTAATGGATTATTAGACCCGGTTTGATGAAGAAATAATAAATGAATTATAGTTAATATTAAAATAATAAATGGGAATAAAAAATGAAATGTATAAAATCGAGTTAAAGTTGCATTATCAACAGCAAATCCTCCTCAAATTCAATTTACTAATATGTTTCCTAAATATGGAATTGCAGATAATAAATTAGTAATTACTGTGGCTCCTCAAAAAGATATTTGACCTCAAGGTAAAACATAACCTATAAAAGCTGTAGCTATTAATAAGAATAAAATAATTACTCCTACCAATCAAGTTAATTTTAAATTAAAAGATTCATAATAAATTCCTCGTCCAATATGTAAATAAATACAAATAAAAAAAAAAGATGCACCATTAGCGTGTAATGTACGAATTAATCAACCATAATTAACATTTCGACAAATATAATTTACTCTATAAAAAGATATATCAATATTTGCAGAATAATATATGGTTAAAAATAATCCTGTTAATACTTGAATTATTAAACATAAAGCTAATAAAGATCCAAAATTTCATCATGAAGAAATATTTGAGGGAGAGGGTAAATCAATTAAAGATCCGTTAATAATTTTTAAAATTGGATGAGTTTTTCGAATTGGTTTAAATAAATTTATCATTAGTAAATAATATTATATAATTGAACGTAAAGGACCAAAAAAAATATTTGTAATTTTTACTACTGCAATAAGAGTAATAAATAAATAAATAATTAATATTAATATTAAAAGATAAGTTTGTTCATTATATAATTTAGATAAATTAAAATTATATTCATTATTAGAAAATAAAAATAAATTAAAAAAATTTAATATTTCATCATTGAAGTATAAATTTATTCAAAATAAATTATTTTTAAAGTAAAATGAAAATATAATTAAAAATAAAATTCTTAAAAATATTAATATTTTGTTAAAAATTGAAATTTTAAATAATTCATTAGAGGCAATTCTTGAAACATAAATAAATAAAACTAATAATCCTCCTAGAAAAATTAAAAATAGGATATATGAAAATCAATAAGTATTAATTAATATTCCAGATAAAATACAAATTAATAAAGTTTGCATTAAAATAAATAATCCTATGGATAGGGGATTATTAGTAAAAAATATAAATAAAGAAATAAATATAATTAAATTAGATAAAAAAATTTTTGTAATTTCAAAGAATAGTTTTTTTAAAAATAATAATTTTGGAGATTATAGATAAAGATATTCTTTTTCTTTGAAGTTTTTAAAGAAAAATCTTATTTTTGGTTTACAAGACCAAAGTTTTTTTTAAACTATAAAAACAAATGATAAATATAAGTTTAATTATTATTATATTTTTTATTGGAAATATAATTTTTGTCTCTAAACAAAAACATTTATTAATTGTATTAATAAGATTAGAATTTATTGTTTTAAGAATTTTTTTTTTTTTTATATTATATTTAATAATAGTTGATTATAATATATATATATTAATAGTTTTTTTAGTTTTTTCAGTTTGTGAGGGGGCTTTAGGGTTGTCAATTTTAGTTTCAATAATTCGAACTCATGGAAATGATTATTTTCAGAGTTATAATTTAATTTAATGATAAAATATTTAATAATAATAATTTTTATAATACCAATATGTTTAAAATATAATATATTTTGAATGGTTCAATTTATATTTATATTTATAATGTTTATATTTATAAATATAAGAGTTTCTATTATAAATTTTTTTAATTTAAGTTATATATTTGGGTGTGATATAATTTCTTATGGGTTAATTTTATTAAGAATTTGAATTACTTTTTTAATGATCATAGCTAGAGAAAGATTAAATAAAGGTAATTTTTTTAAAAATTTATTTTTATTTAATATTATTTTTTTAATAATAATATTATATTTAACTTTTAGAACTATAAATTTATTTTTATTTTATTTATTTTTTGAAAGAAGATTAATTCCTACTTTAATATTAATTATTGGGTGAGGATATCAACCTGAACGAATTCAAGCCGGGATATATCTTTTATTTTATACATTATTTGCTTCTTTACCTTTATTAATAGGAATTTTTTATATTTATAAAGAAATAAATTTTATGATTATATATATAATAAAATTTTATGATTATAATTTAATTTTATTATATATAAGATTAATTTTTGCTTTTTTAGTGAAAATACCTATGTATTTTGTTCATTTATGATTACCTAAAGCTCATGTTGAAGCTCCTATTTCTGGTTCAATAATTTTAGCTGCTATTATACTAAAATTAGGGGGTTATGGTTTATTACGAATATTAATAATTTTACAAAAAATAAATTTAAAATTAAGATATATTTGAGTAATTGTGAGATTAATTGGGGGATTTTATATTAGTTTAAAATGTTTTTGTCAAATTGATATAAAATCTTTAATTGCTTATTCTTCTGTTGCTCATATAAGATTAGTAATTGGAGGATTAATAACTATAAATTATTGGGGATTTTTAGGTTCATATATTTTAATAATTGGTCATGGTTTATGTTCTTCAGGGATATTTTGTTTATCGAATATTAACTATGAACGATTAAATAGACGAAGAATATTTATTAATAAAGGAATAATAAATTTTATACCTTCAATAAGTTTATGATGATTTTTATTAATGTCGTCTAATATGGCGGCTCCCCCCTCATTAAATTTAATAGGTGAAATTAGTTTAATTAATAGATTAGTTAGATGATCTTGATGAAGTATAATTATTCTTATAATAATTTCTTTTTTTAGAGCTGGATATAGATTATATTTATATTCTTTTACTCAACATGGAAAGTATAATATAAGAATTTATAGATTTTATAGAGGAACTTCTCGGGAATATTTATTATTATTATTACATTGAATACCTTTAAATATTTTAGTTTTAAAAATTGATTACAGAATAATTTGATTTTACTTAAATAATTTAATAAAAATATTGATTTGTGGAATCAAAAATATGGTATTTAACATCATTTTAAGTTATTAAAAAATATTCCATTTGTTTTATTAGTTTTTTTTTTTTATTTTTTTTTATATTAATTAATTTTTTTATGGTAATTTATTTTATTATAAATAATTTAGTTTTTTTTTTTGAGTGAGAAATCATTTCTTTTAATTCCATAAGAATTGTAATATCTATTTTATTAGATTGAATATCATTATTATTTATAATATTTGTTTCTTTAATTTCTTCTTCAGTTATTTATTATAGAAAAAGATATATAAGATCAGAATTAAATTTAAATCGATTTATTTTTTTAGTTTTAATGTTTGTTTTTTCAATAATTTTATTAATTATTAGTCCTAATATAATTAGAATTTTATTAGGGTGAGATGGTTTAGGGTTAGTTTCATATTGTTTAGTAATTTATTATCAAAATATTAAATCTTATAATGCTGGTATATTAACGGCTTTATCTAATCGGATTGGTGATGTTATAATTTTATTATTAATTTCATGGATAATAAATTATGGGAGTTGAAATTATATTTTTTATTTAAATTTAATAAGACATGATTTTTCAATAAAATTTATTGGTTTATTAGTTATTATTTCAGCTATAACAAAAAGAGCTCAAATTCCTTTTAGTTCTTGATTACCTGCTGCAATAGCAGCACCAACTCCTGTTTCTGCTTTAGTTCATTCTTCAACATTAGTTACAGCTGGAGTTTATTTATTAATTCGTTTTAATAACTTATTAGTTGAATTATTTTTTTTAAAATTTTTATTGTTATTATCATCTTTAACAATATTGATAGCAGGAATTTGTGCTAATTATGAATTTGATTTAAAAAAAATTATTGCTTTATCAACATTAAGACAATTAGGATTAATAATAAGAATTTTAAGAATAGGATTTAATGATTTAGCTTTTTATCATTTATTAACTCATGCTATATTTAAAGCTTTATTATTTATATGTGCTGGAGTAATTATTCATATAATAAATGATAATCAAGATATTCGAATAATAGGGGGGATTAGAGTTTATATTCCAATAACTTCTTTATGTTTAAATATTTCAAATTTAGCTTTATGTGGAATTCCGTTTTTAGCAGGTTTTTATTCTAAGGATATTATTTTAGAGATAGTAAGAATAAGAAATTTAAATATATTAATTTTTTTTTTATATTATTTTTCAACTGGTTTGACAATATTTTATACTATTCGTTTATTAATATATTTAATAATTAATGATTTTAATTTATTATCAATTTATAATTTATATGATGAAGATTATATTATATTAAAAAGAATAATTATTTTATTATTTATAAGATTAATTTCAGGGAGAGTATTAAGATGAATAATTTTTTGTTATCCTTATATAATTTATTTACCTTTTTCTATGAAGATAATAGTTATTTATGTAACTTTATTGGGTTTAATATTAGGATATATTATTAGAAATATAAAAATTTATTCGATAAATAAATTTTTATATTTTTATGAATTAAGATATTTTTTTGTAATAATATGATTTTTACCAAATTTATCTACATATGGAATAAATTATTTTTATTTAAAAATAGGTCAAATATTATATAAAAATATTGACTTAGGTTGAAGAGAATTATATAGTGGGCAAGGAATATTTAATATTATAAAAAATAATTCTATTATTTATTATATTTATCAAATAAATAATTTTAAAATTTATTTATTTAGATTTATTTTATGAATATTATTTATATTTATTTTTTTAATAATTTAATTTAAATAGCTTAAAAATAAGAGTATAATATTGAAGATATTAAGGTGATTAAAAAATCTTTAAATAAAAATATATTTATAAAAATAAATAATTTTATTTTTACAATGAAAATGTAATGTTTTAATTAAACTATATAAATAAAAAAGAAATATTAATGATATTTAATCACTAAAAATTAAGTTAGCAGCTTAATTATAATATATTTCTAATTGGAATTTTTATTCAATTTTATCATTAACAGTGATATACCTCTTTTTGGTTTCAATTAATAAATAAGGAGTTATTAACTCTATCTTTTAAGTCGAAATTAAATGCAAATAATTGCTTCTTATTTAAGATAAATTGAAATTATTCAATATTTTTTGAGTGCAAATCAAATGTTTAATTAAACTATAATCCTAATTTGATCAATTTAATATATTTTGATTTCATTCATGATAAATTCCTAGTAATAATATAATAATAAAAAAAAAACTGATTTTAAATCATGTTAAAAAGTTAACTAAATAAAATGTTGGGATAATTGGAAAAATTAATGCAATTTCTACATCAAAAATTAGAAAAATTATTGTAATTAAAAAAAAATGTAAAGAAAATGGAATTCGAGCTAAAGATTTAGGATCAAATCCACATTCAAATGGGGAACATTTTTCCCGATCAAGAAATGATTTTTTTGAAATTAAAAATGAGATTAATATAAAAATATTAGCAATTATTATTATGATAAAAGATATTATTAATATTATTATAATTATTTATATTAAAATTATTAAACTTTTTGATTGGAAGTCAAATATACTAAATATATTATATAAATAATTAATTTCCTCATCAATAAATTGAAATATAAAGAAATAATCAAACTACATCAACAAAATGTCAATATCATGCTGCTGCTTCAAATCCGAAATGATGAGTTCTTGAAAAATGAAAATTAATATGTCGAATAAAACATGTTAAAAGAAAAATTGTTCCAATAATTACATGTAAACCATGGAATCCAGTTGCTATAAAAAATGTAGATCCATAAATTCTATCAGCGATAGAAAAAGAAGCTTCTAAGTATTCATATGCTTGTAGAATAGTAAAATAAAATCCTAGAATAATAGTTAAAAATAATCTTTGGGAGACTTGTGTATAATTATTTTCTATTAAAGCATGATGAGCTCAAGTTACTGTAATTCCTGAGGTAATAAGAATAATAGTATTTAATAATGGGATTTGAAATGGGTTAAATGGGATAATATTAGTTGGAGGTCAAATTGATCCAATTTCAATATTAGGTGATAAACTTCTATGGAAGAATGCTCAAAAAAAAGAAATAAAAAAAAAGATTTCAGAAATAATAAATAAAATTATTCCTCATCGTAAACCTTTTGAAACTATAATAGTATGTTTTCCTTGAAATGTTCCTTCTCGACAAATATCTCGTCATCATTGGAATATAGTTAATAGAACAATAAAATATCCAATTAATAATAAGTTTATATTAAAATTATGAAATCATTTTACTAAACCAGTAACTAATGTTATTACACCAATAGCTCCTGTCAGAGGTCAAGGTCTAAAGTCAACTAAATGGTAAGGATGATTATGATTTGACATTAATTTACTTCTCTAGAATAAAGAGTTCTTAAAATAGAAATTACATATGATTGAATAATAGCTACAGCAGATTCAAGAATTAATAATAAAATTTGGATAGTAATTAAGATAATCAATAAGTAATTAGGTATATTAATACCTGTATTTCTTAATAAAGTTAAAAGTAAGTGACCTGCAATTATATTAGCTGTTAGTCGAACTGCTAAAGTTCCAGGTCGAATAATATTACTAATAGTTTCAATTAATACTATAAAGGGTATTAAAATAGTTGGTGTTCCTTGGGGAATTATATGAATAAATATATGTTGAGTATTATTTAATCATCCATAAATTATGAATCTTAATCATAATGTTAGAGATAGGGAAAGAGATATATTAAGATGACTAGTTCTAGTAAAAATATATGGAAATAACCCTAAAAAATTATTAAATAAAATAAAAAAAAATAAAGAAATAAAAATTAAAGTTGATCCATTAATTCCATTTGGTCCTAATAAATTTTTAAATTCATTATGAAGTTTATTTGAAATAAAATTTCATAATAAATAATGACGATTAGGAAAAAATCAAAAAGATAAAGGAATAAATAATATTCCAATAAATGTTCTAATTCAATTAAGGGGGAGATTAAATAAATTTGTTGAAGGATCAAAAATTGAAAAAAGATTATTTATCATTTTCAGAATTTTTTTTTAAGGTTATATTTATTAATTTTTTTAAAATTAAAATTAGTTTTATAATTAAAAATAAAATAATTTATAATTATAAAACTAATAAAAATAGAAATAAAAAATAATAATGAAATTATTCAATTAATAGGTATTATTTGAGGAATAAAAGAATATTACATAAAGTAATAATTTAAATTTGACATATTTATGTTATTTATTAACTAATTCTTTATCATTAGAAGTAAATGCTAATTTACTATAAAATGGTTTAAGAGACCAGTACTTGCTTTCAGTCATCTAATGAGTAATTATTAATTCAATTAATAAAATTTTTTAAAGGGATTCTTTCAATAACAATAGGTATAAAACTATGATTTGCTCCACAAATTTCAGAACATTGTCCATAATAAATTCCAGGACGATTAATAAAAAATCTAGTTTGATTTAATCGTCCTGGATTAGCATCAATTTTTACTCCTAATGATGGGATTGTTCAAGAATGAATTACGTCTGTAGCTGTTACTAAAATACGAATTTGATTATTTATAGGGAGAATAATTCGGTTATCGACATCAAGAAGTCGAAAATTATCTAAATTTTTATCAGATTGAATTATATAAGAATCAAATTCGACATTATTAAAATCAGAATATTCATATCTTCAATACCATTGATGTCCAATTGATTTTAATGTAATTAAAGGATTATTAAGTTCATCTAAAAGATATAATAATCGTAATGAGGGAAGTGCAATAAAAATTAAAGTAATAGCTGGTAAAATAGTTCAAATTAATTCAATTATTTGACCTTCTAATAAAAATCGGTTAATATAATTATTAAAAAATAAATTTATTATTAAATATGCTACTAAAATTGTAATTATAATTAAAATAATTAATGTATGGTCATGAAAAAAAATAATTTGTTCTATTAACGGGGAAGCTCTATTTTGGTAATTTAAATTTGATCAAGTTGCCATTTCTAAAAAAAGGATAATTCCTTTATAAATGGGGTTTAAATCCATTACATATAATCTGCCATATTAGAAATTTCTTAAAATAGGAAGTTCATTATATGAATGTTCAGAAGGAGGTAAATTTTGATATCATTCAATTGAAGAAGGTATATTAAGGGAAAATAAGATTATTCGTTGATTAATTATTGATTCTCAAATAATGATAATAATTAAAATTATGGAAAATAGTGAAATATAAGATCCAAATGAAGAAATAATATTTCAAGATATAAAATTATCTGGATAATCAGAATAACGACGGGGTATTCCAGCTAATCCTAAAAAATGTTGGGGAAAAAATGTTAAATTAACCCCAATAAATATGGAAATAAATTGAATTTTTAGTAGGTAAGGATTTATTAATAATCCTGTAAATAAAGAATATCAATGGACAAATCCTCCTAGAATAGCAAATACAGCTCCTATAGATAGAACATAATGAAAGTGAGCAACTACATAATAAGTATCATGAAGAGTAATATCAATTGAGGAATTAGCTAAAACTACACCTGTTAATCCTCCAACTGTAAAAAGAAAAATAAATCCTAAACTTCATAATATTGAAGGACTATAATTAATTTGTGTTCCATGTAAAGTTGCTAATCAACTAAAAATTTTAATTCCTGTGGGAACTGCAATAATTATAGTAGCTGAAGTAAAATAAGCTCGTGTATCAATATCTATTCCTACTGTAAATATATGATGAGCTCATACAATAAATCCTAGTAATCCAATTGCTATTATAGCATAAATTATTCCTAAACAACCAAAAGTTTCCTTTTTTCCACTTTCTTGAGAAATAATATGAGAAATTATTCCAAATCCCGGTAAAATTAAAATATATACTTCAGGATGTCCAAAAAATCAAAATAAATGTTGATATAAAATAGGATCACCTCCTCCTGCTGGATCAAAAAAAGATGTATTTAAATTTCGATCTGTTAATAATATAGTAATAGCTCCAGCTAAAACTGGTAAAGATAAAAGTAATAATAAAGCTGTAATACCAACAGCTCAAACAAATAATGGTAATTGATCAAAAGATATATTATTAATTCGTATATTAATAATGGTAGTAATAAAATTAATTGCTCCTAAGATTGATGAAATTCCAGCTAAATGTAAAGAAAAAATAGCTAAATCAACTGATGACCCTCCGTGAGCAATATTAGATGAAAGTGGGGGATAAACTGTTCATCCTGTTCCTGCTCCATTTTCTACAATTCTTCTTGAAATTAGTAAAACTAATGAGGGAGGTAAAAGTCAAAATCTTATATTATTTATTCGAGGGAAAGCTATATCAGGGGCTCCTAATATTAATGGTACTAATCAATTTCCAAATCCCCCAATTATAATAGGTATAACTATAAAAAAAATTATAATAAAAGCATGAGCTGTAACAATAGTATTATAAATTTGATCATCTCCAATTAATGATCCTGGATTTCCTAATTCTATTCGAATTAAAATACTAAGAGATGTTCCAACTATTCCTGCTCAAATTCCAAAAATAAAATATAAAGTTCCAATATCTTTATGATTTGTTGAAAAAAGTCATTTTCGCTAATAAAATGGCTGAGTTATAAGCGATAAATTGTAAATTTATTAACGAGAAATTTCTCTTTTATTAAGTTTTATATTCAAATATGATTTAAAATTGCAAATTTTAAGGTATAATAAAATTATTAAAACTTAAAAAATAAATAAATAATTTAAGGTTTAAAGAATTTCTTTATAAATAATTTTGAAGATTATTAGTTTATTTAACTTAAAACCTTAAATTAAATAAAAAATAAAGTTCTAATAATTATACCTGATAAAGAAAATATGTTAAAAAAATAAATTAAAAAAAATAAATTATTTTTAATAAAAATTTTAATTCATTTTAATTTAAAATAAAAAAATATAAATGAAAAATAAATAATTCGAATATAAATAAATAATATAATTAATCTTCTTATAATAAATAAAAAATTAATAATAATAAGATTATTGTTAATTATAAAATTAATAATAATTCATTTAGGAAAAAATCCTAAAAATGGGGGTAATCCCCCTAATGATAAGAAATTAATTATAATTGAAAATTTAATTAGAAAATTAAAATTAAAATTAAATAATTGATTTATATAAAAAATATTAGTAATATAAAATAAAAAACATGAAATAAATAAAAATATTGAATAAAATAAAAAATACATTAATCATAAGTTTTCTCTGATTAATAAAGCTGAAATTAATCATCCAATATTATTAATTGAAGAAAAAGCTATTAATTTACGTAGGGAAGTTTGATTAAATCTTCCAATAGCACCAATTATAACATTAAGAATTATAATAAAAATTAAAAAATTAAAATTTATATTATAAGATAATAAAATTATTGGGGAAATTTTTTGTCATGTTATTAAAATAAATCTATTAAATCATGATAATCCCTCTATAATATTAGGGAATCAAAAATGAAATGGAGTAGAACCTATTTTTATTAATATTGCGGAATTTATAATAATTGATAATAAATCATTAAAAAATATTTTTAAAAAAAATAAATTTAATAAAATAGAAAATAAAAAATTAATTGATGCAATAGATTGGGTTAAAAAGTATTTTAATGAGGCTTCTGAATTTAATAAATTATTTGGGGAAGAAATTAAGGGGATAAATCTAAGTAAATTAATTTCTAAACCAATTCAACATCCTAATCATGAATTTGAAGAAATAGAAATTATAGTTCTAAAAAATAAAATAAATAAAAAAAATATTTTATTTGAATTATTAATTAATAAAATAAAAAATAAGAATAAAATATTCTAATTATGAATTGTAATTCATTATAAAATTATATTTTAGTGTAAAATGCACAATAATTTTTGAAATTATTAGATATAGTTTAATTCTATAAAATATAATAAAGGTAAAAAAATTACATTATTTATCCTATCAGAATAATCCTTTTATCAGGCACTTTATTTTTAAAAAAAAGGGATTTCCTTTATATTTGGGGTATGAACCCAAAAGCTTATTTTAGCTTATTTTTAA